CCTTTCGGGTTGAGACCACATAGAATAATGATATTGCCATAAATGAAGAAAATAATATTTCCATTTATTAATCAGAATAGGCGTATTATTTGAAGAAAGAATTGATTTTCCTTGATATCTAACATAATGCATAAAAGGATCTTTATGCATAAAAGGATCTTTGCATAACTCCAAGATGTCCCGAAATTCATTATGAATAAATACTTTAACAAGATTTTTTATTTTTATAAACAAAAATATTCGTTGAAAAAAGAATCCAGAAAATGTTGAACGTAAATGAAAAGATTGATTACGAAGAAAAAAAAAGATGGATTCGTATTCACATATATGAAAATTATATAGGAACAAGAAAAATCTTGGATTGTTTTTTGAAAAAAACCAATTCTTTGGAAGAAGAAACCTATTCCAATTACAATACTCATAGAGAAAGAAACGTAAGAAATGCAAAGAAGAGGCATCCTTCAACCAGTAACGTAGGGTTTGCACCAAGATCTCTAGATGGGTGTGATAGGGTATTAGTACATTTGACACAGAATCTAAATGGGACAATTTGTCCTCTAAAAAAGAAAATATTGAATGAATTGATCGTAAATTACGAAATTGATCTACCTCTTTCCTTTCTAAGGAAAAGAATAATCGAAAAGAAAATGGAATTTCCACAGTGACTGCAAATGCCTCGGATAGAATTTGCGAATACAAATTCTTGTTGAAAGCAAAAAACCTATTTTGTCTAGAATCAGTATCCACCAAAATAATCAAAGGATTCTGTTGATACATTCGAATAATTAAACGTTTAACAATTATTGAACTAATTCTTTTGTCATAACCCACATTTTCTAACCAAATAGATCTAATTGATCTCTTTAAAACATGATGAGCAAGTGTATAAATATACTCCTGAAAAAGGAGTGGGTATAGGAAGTTGTGTTGCCAAGATCTATTTAGGTCTAAATATCCTTGAAATTGATCCATTGGAAATTGGATTGGAATCAAAAGAAACAGAAAGTAGTCCATTTATTGATTATGAAACGATATATATAGTGCGATGCAGTCAAAACAAAGCGTTATAGTAAGAAAATACTAGATATCTCGGAGACAGGTAGACTCATCAACAGACTCTCTATCCTCTCTTTCAATCTAAATAGTTTATATTTGTTTCTAGGATAACAAAACAAGATGGGTTAGAAATCCTTTATTTTTCAAACCAATCGCTCTTTTGATTTTTGAAAATCAATATATTTATCAATATGCTGCTTCTTCTACACATTTATGTACAACCCAGAATAGGACATAACTAATAATTAGGACTTATTTGATTAATAAAAACGAAAATAGATAAGATACTATAATCATGCACTCAAGTAGAATTCTTCCCCCGTACTGGGCACTAATATATTTTTAACGTCTAATTAGATCGAGTAATCATTCAAATTTAGAACAAAAGCTCGTTGCTCTTTTTCCTTATAAAAACTGAAATTGAAGTCGGAAAACTCTATCCATTTATTCATTCGACCCCATTCTGATTCTGAATCAATTTCATTTTTTCGCACTCCCAAGTTTTCGAACCGATCCAATTAAAGTCAAACTGAAACATTCTCAGAATTCTCTATTCATACGACATGCTGTTTTTTCCAGTCATTCCTTTCAGGATCAGTCGTGGTCTTACAAAGTCTACCAAAGGTATGAATGAATCCCTTACTTCATTGAAGTGTGTAAAAGATGCTAGCCGCACTTAAAAGCCGAGTACTCTACCGTTGAGTTAGCAACCCGAAGAACAAAAAATTGGCAATGTTTGGTTGGATAAAAAACTAAAGAGATAAAATTGAACAACACAATCAAAACATCAAACTAGCAAAAAATCCATCGAAAATTTTCAATTCTGAAATTATTATTAATTTCAGAATTGAAAATTTATTTAAGAGTCAAAAAAGGGAATATTTTGCAGATAAAAATCAAAATAAAAGAAATCAAAAATCTAGTCAAAATCTTTTCAAGTAAAAAAAAAGCGCGGAAATGGATCCGTTTATCCACGATCGAATTATATTTGCTCAATAGACTCTTGTCAATATATAAAAACGACACGGTAAAAAAAGTGTTAAGAAACAAAAAGAGGGAGGGAGAGGGGGATCGACTAGAAAAAAGTTATAAAACTAAATAAGAATTTCCCCCTTATCCTTTTTTTATTAATTGAATTTCTTACGAAATTTATCAAAAACCCCCGCCCTTTTGAAAATATCAAAAAGAGTTCCTGTAGGTTGCGCACCCTTTTCAAGAAAATATAAAATAGCAGGAATATTTAAATAGGTTTGACTATTTATAGGATCATAAAAACCCATTTTACACAGATCTTTTCCTTCTCTTCGGGATCGACCATCGATTGCAACAATTCGATAAACAGCTCATTGGGATCGATGTAGACAAACTCTAACTCCCCCCAGAAACGTATACGAAGTTTTCGCCTCGTACGGCTCGAGAAATTGAAGTGATGTCTATATATACAAGGTCAAATAGATCCATAAAGAAATTAGACTAATATTAAGTATTAATAAATATTTATTAAGTATTTTGATTTTCTTTTTTGATTTTATATCAATAGAAAAAAAAACACACATTTTTCTCCTCATAACTCAAGTTGGATAACTATGAAATAGCTCAAAAGAAAATGAGAAAAGCCTATTCATTTCATTTTTTGAGTAGTCTCTAATCCATCTTTTTTTGTCCCCATTAAAACAAAATCGATTTTGACCCTTCGTTCTTAATCTAGTTGTCGAGACAATAAAAAAAGGGGGATTTTCTTGTTCCAAGATACTTTATCTTTACCGTGAATCGTTGGGTTTAGACATTACTTCGGTGACTTAAAATCGTTTGAAAATGGCAGCAACATGCCCCCTTTTATGCTTTTTTTCTATAAAAATAAAAGATTCATAGAAAAGAGTATCACACGTAAAAAAATCACTATACTTACAAAGTTGTTAAAACTTATTAATTAGCACTAACCCTAGATTCCTTGCCCCTGAGAAAAGAATCAATAGTTTCGACTCGAGCTACATCACGTACTATACTTACACTACAATAAAAAAAAAACCTCTGGTGTAAGAGAACAAAAGATGTCGAGCCAAGAGCACATTTATAATTCAAATGGTGGATATAAGAATCCACGGACGATCCCGTCTGTCAAGCCGCACGTTGCTTTCTACCACATCGTTTCAAACGAAGTTTTACCATAACATCCCCCCGGATTTTAACTGGTATGTAATTGATTCAATTATGGAATCACGAATAGTCATTTGTTCGTTCGTTACAGTTATTCCATAGGAATGCATATATTTTTTTTTTTCAATTTCTATGAATGACTGCTTTTTTTACGAAGTCGTAGCAAAAATAAAATTTCATACCAATTTTTCTTTTTTCATTTTATTTTATTGACTGAATTGCAATATGCTATTTTTGATTTTCTTTCTAAAGAAAAAAGACCAATTTCTCAATCCGAAATTGAAACAGAAAGATTAGAAAATCGAATATAATATTAGGAATTGAGAAATTTTTGTTATTGAATCCACATTCCATCTTCAGAGGATCAAATACTTATAAAAAAGCAAAAAAATTCATGATTTTCTTTTACGAGTAGTTTCGGCTGACTGAGCGGGTTAAAGAACGCTTAGTTAAATAAACTAAATATAAATTAGGGGAATCAAATAGAAATATAGGATCTATGAATTACTTATTATTCCATACATTTTGATACATTGAAAATTCAATTTTGATATTTTTATCAAATACTTAAAAATAAGGTTCAAAGAAAATACATAATGTATAACATTTTTTCTTACTAACTTATTCTATTCATTTCATCTGCTTAATTTCATCTAATTTGTATTAGACCAGGTATTGAAATGAGTGTGTTCGATTATTAATCGTTATAATAGTTATATGAGAGGTTAAGGCTTTTCAACTAACTAATTTCTTTTAGCTTAAGTAATAATAATATTAACTACTCTATACTCTTAGAATAGAGTATAGATCGAATGAAGGGAGGGGAGACGGGGGGGTTCAATCTGTTGTTAATTTGTTTGAAATTGATTTCAAATTCTTGAAATCTATAGCTCCTATGTTATCCAAATCACAACTTGATTCAGATCCATTTATGACAATCTTTCGTTATTCTCAAAATATCTAACTATCTATATTCTTTCTTTCTAGATATAAAATAGAAAAAGGTATTCCCTGGGACGGAAGGATTCGAACCTCCGAATAGCGGGACCAAAACCCGTTGCCTTACCACTTGGCCACGCCCCATTTGTCTTTCTGTTCAATCAATACTAATAAACATTATTATTAGTACTGGTTGTTCGTCAATTCCAATCAAAAAATCGATTGTTCCGAGGATTTTGAAACGTAGAGCGCGAGAGAAAAATGAATTTATTGATCATTAGATAGAATCTAATTAAAATATTGTATTGTCTAAAATACGATTTCTTCTATTCTTTTATTTTGAAAATCAAACGGTTTTAAATTGGGTGAGTTTTCAAAATAAAAATTTTTAGTTTTCTTTTTCTGTTTTAACAGATATCCAATAAAACTCAATCAAAATTAAATTATCTCCAAGTTCAATACAGGAAAAAAATGTTTATTATGCTTAATATCTTTAGTTTGATCTACTTCTGTTTTCATTTCACCCTTTATTTGAATTCAAGTAGTTTTTTAGTAGTCAAATTGCCAGAGGCCTACGCTTTTTTGAATCCTATCGTAGATATTATGCCAGTAATACCCCTTCTGTTTTTTCTATTAGCCTTTGTTTGGCAAGCTGCTGTAAGTTTTCGATAAGATGTTGAGTAATGTACTAGACATTATTTATCCGAGAAAGAAAATGCTAATAATTATTCGATAAACTTTCTAATATGAACCCTCGATTCAAACGATTAATGATTGGAATTCTTTTCTCATTCTGATTCTTTTTAGAAACTTTGCTTTTGAATTTATTTCAATCTTTGATTTAGTGA